ATTTATTACGGAAATTCTCATACTTCCTTAAGTGAAGTAAATGCGAAATCGAGGAATCCCCCCCCCCTTTTTCATTTTAAGGAATGGGTTAGCCATGTAGAAACAAGTAAGAGTAGTAAATGGTATTAAATATATCTATATTAAATATATATATATTTAATATAGATAATAGATACAAAAGAAGAATGAATAAAAACAAATTAGAATAATCAATCTGCATGATGCACGTATTGTTGTAGTAGATCCAAAGGCTTTTTAACTACTTTTGCTTATCATTCGAGAAATTATATGAATGAATCCACTCGACTACTGAATCTAATAAATACAACTGAAAGTCAAAAAGTAAGGAAAGGGCTTTTTTTATAGGGTATAAGGTCACCTTTTTATAAAAAAAATCGAATATGAATTCGAGACAATAAAAAAAACAATCAAAGAAACGATTTTCCAATTTTATTCTTCCATATCTTCCATATTTTGATTCAAAAAGTTACATTTTTTGAAGGAAGTTCCATGATAGAGTTATTATTAGCTGGATTCTTTTTTTTTTTTAGTATTAGTTTACACTCAAGTTGAATCAAGATTTTAACAATGGAGCCGTTGCGTTGATTCGGAATCACGGAATGGGCAGTAGAAATTAAAGATGATTAATTTCGTTTTTTCCTGCTGTTCCATTTTTTTGAATATTGTCTAGAAGGAAACTTAGGGAAGTGCTTTATAAACATATGTATGTCTAAGAAAAACATATTTCATTTAGCTCCTTCATGCCTACTATAACTAGTTATTTCGGTTTTTTACTAGCGGCTTTAACTATAACTTCAGTTTTATTTATCGGTCTGAGTAAGATACGACTTATTTGAAAAGGAATTTAGTGAACGAACAATTCATAAAAAACAAAGCTTTTTGCCCTATTCCAAATCTTCTATAGTTATTTACCGCGTAAATTACCAATTAGGGGTCATTGAGATTTCTGGGCAATACAGATTAATATTTAGGGATAGATATTACCTCTCTTTTTCCCTTTTGAAAAAAAAATTGAAATGATTGAAGTTTTTCTGTTTGGAATCGTCTTAGGTCTAATTCCTATTACTTTGGCTGGATTATTCGTAACTGCATATTTACAATACAGGCGGGGTGATCAGTTGGACCTTTGATTCATGGGTCATCTCTTTTTTTGACCGACCCTTTTCATTTTGTTTTAATTTAACTAAGTTTTAATTTAACTAAATAAATCAAATGAAAAAGAAGGGGGGCCCTTTTCAGATTGCTGGTCAATTATTTCAGTTCGGTGTAATTTTCGATCTAACAAGAGCGGAATCACGCTCTGTAGGATTTGAACCTACGACATTGGGTTTTGGAGACCCACGTTCTACCGAACTGAACTAAGAGCGCTTTCTTATCATAATGGAAAAGACCGTAAACAAGAGTATTTTTTTTATAACCCCAGGGCATCTTGCATACCTATACTATCATAATGAATATGATATAATTAAAGCATATATAATATGCTTTAATTATATCAATTTTTTTTACTCGATCTAAAATTGCTCCTTTTTTACTGCTCAGAGGCGAAGTAATAGGTAGGGATGACAGGATTTGAACCCGCGACATTTTGTACCCAAAACAAACGCGCTACCAAGCTGCGCTACATCCCTTTGAATGGGTCTACAGTGTCATTTTAGAGAATCCTTGTTTTGTTTTCCACACCCTTCTTTTCTTTTTTATTTTATTTTTTTTTATATCGATATACAAAATCGATCTTACCTTTTCCTCTTTTTGTTTTTTTATATACTCATATTACTCATATATCATATAATATAATATATTACCATATATTGTAATAATATCTATATATATATATAGATATATAGAAATCTTTTTCGCGCGAATTTCTCAGGCGAAAACTGACCCTTTTTTCTGTTTTAAGAAAAGGAAAATATTATTTATCGCATTGTTGTACATTTCAATTTGAAGTTGAAAGTAGGGATTCCGTGTCCAAATAAACAAAAAAAGCGTCCTTAACTACTGATTATATATGTATTACCATAATGTAAGACAAGAAAGAAGGAGGATTTAAAATGCGAAATCTAAAAACATATCTTTCCGTAGCACCGGTACTAAGTGCTCTATGGTTTGGTTCTTTAGCAGGTTTATTGATAGAGATCAATCGTTTTTTTCCAGATGCGTTGACATTTCCTTTTTTTTCCTTCTAGTTATTTCCGTAGGAAGAGGTGAAGCAAATTAGTAATACAATCAAATATCTGTGACTAACCCCTTTTTTTTTTCTTTTTTGAGTTTTTTAGAATTAGATAGAAGGAATAAGGAAGGGGTGGGGGTGGGGGGGGGGGAGAAAAAAGTGAATTCAACCTCACCGAACCTTGGGTTCAGGTTCCAAGGCAATTACTAGTAGAGGGAAAATGGAAATGTGGGGAGGGTAACAGTTTTCTACAAGATAATTAAATGAAATATTGTACTGTGATTCTAAATAGAGTTAGAAATCATTGTATTACTTATTATTTACTATAATTTATTCTATATTGATTTATTATTTTCTTTATTATAATTATATTAATTGTAATTGATTGCAATGCATTGAACTCTTTAATAATTTGATTTTGAGTTAGTAACTTCTATTTTTTTTTCTTTCTTCTTCGTTTTTGATCGGAAAATAGAATAGTGGGGTGAATTAAAAACCCAAAGGGGGTTCATGGCCAAAAATAAAGATGTTCGAGTAACGATTACTTTGGAATGTACTATTTGCGTTCGAAACGGCGTTAATAAAAAATCAACGGGCATTTCCAGATATATTACTCAAAAAAATCGACACAATACACCTAACCGATTGGAATTGAGGAAATTCTGTCCTTATTGTCACAAACATACAATTCACGGGGAGATAAAGAAATAGATCTACCTGTACGCGCTCCTTCTAAGAACTATGCGGACTATTCCATAATATATTATTAAAATTAAATAAAACTATTAGATTATTTTAACGATAATTATTTAAACTATATAAGATTCTTAGAGGAAAATCTTATTATATAAGTTATATAAGAAAATCCCAATTTAAAGAAAATATCAATTTCGAGTGAATTTCTAGAGTCAATTTTGATTTCTATAAACCTAATTCTATAAACCTAAATTATTAAATAATAATTATTAAATAATAATAATAATTATTAAATAATAATTATGATATTATAAGATATTCGAATTCTATATATATATATATATTCTATATATATATAGAATTATATAAAATATATATAGAATTATATAAATTATATAAATAGAATAATATAAATAGAATAATATAAAAGAATAATATAAAAAAAAGAAAGAAATTAAAAATTAATAATTAGAAAAAAAAAATGAACAAACCAAATCCTAAATCCTATTTCTTAATTCTAGAATTTAAAATTTAGTCCGATATAAAAATAGGATTTGCTATATATATTTTTTTTATATAGGTATAGGGATAGGATTCTTTTTAAAGATAAGGAATAAACAAATCATGGATAAATCCAAGCGACTTTTTCTTAAATCCAAGCGATCTTTTCGTAGGCGTTTGCCCCCGATCCAATCGGGGGATCAAATTGATTATAGAAACATAGGTTTAATTAGTCGATTTATTAGTGAACAAGGAAAAATATTATCTAGGCGTGTAAATAGATTAACCTTAAAACAACAACGATTAATTACTCTTGCTATAAAACAAGCTCGTATTTTATCTTCGTTACCCTTTCTTAATAATGAGAACCAAAGCGAGTCGACCCCTAGAACTACAGGTCTTAGAACCAGAAAAAATCTTAGAACCAGAAAAAAGTAGGCTTACTCTTCAATTCAATTGAATCCAAATTCCAATCCGAACTCAAACGTGAACTGGTGTTTTATTCTAAAAATCTGAAAAGAAAAAATGGCGTGTCGTAAGAAAAAAATCTTTTTTTAATCTAGTGTCTTCACTCATTTTGGTTTGATGACCTGATCGTAATTTTTTATTATACTAATTTCTACTCTACCTTCCCCGAGTTCACAACTCCATTTAATTTAAAGCATTCCGGGGGATTCCCGCTTTAAAAAGAATATTGTTGCAAATCATATAAAGACCGCTCTTATTTGATATAGCTATTTGCGCAAGTATTTTACGATTAAGAAGCAATTTTTTTTTGTACAGATTGTGTATTAGCTTGTTATAACTATAGGATAGTCCCATGTCGCGAGTTACTGCATTTACTCGGGTGATCCATAAACGACGAAAGTCTCTTTTTTTCCTCTTTCTATCCCGATTAGACGAAACCAAAGCTCGTATTCTCTGTTGATTAATAGTTTTAGTAAGTCGTGAATGAGCCCCTCGAAAGCTTGACGCAAATAAACGCATTTTTGTTCGGCGTCTTCGAGCTATATATCCTCGTTTAATTCTAGTCATTGAATAAAAGAAACTTTGATGAATAACTAAGTCTTTCGTACTGTTATTCTTTTACCCTTCCTTTACTAGTCTGTTAATAACAAAACGGATTGTTCCAATGTATAAAATAAAAATTCCAATGGCTTTTGCTACTATAACCTTCCCGGCCACGATTTTTTCTAGGCATTTTGCTTAGAAATAAGCAATTGTATTGATCCTAGAGATCAAAAAACGCATAATAACTAAAAGAATAGTAAATAGAAATGAATAACTAAATCGTGGGTTCCATCGTTTCTATGGTTTGGTCTTAAACGGCGAGGTCCTTTCTATACACCGGAGCTCCTTTCTTCATTTAATCAATGCTATTGGTAACTTGTACAGTTCACACCTTTTGGCTCTACCCCATGAATTTTTCAGTAATAGATCTTTCACAACTAGATCTATCTTATACGGTAACGATATTTAATTATCAAGATTAGTTGGGTCGCTGACCCTGTTAGTCCGTTCCTTGCAAGCATAATCCTTTTGCTTTTTTATTTCAATAGGATTTTCCCCGCTTAATGGATAAGCATTTGCTACCAATGGGGAATTTGTTCTCATCTTAAATTCATGATTGGATTTGCACCAACGGAAACCATAAAAATTATACACAATAGAAGTATATTGTGGATCTACCCCCTTGATTTTAGCTAGTGCAGGGAAGAACCCCATTCTATAGTATTGATCATGAATATTGAAAAAAGAAACTTTTTTCTCAGCCCATGATTTGAACGAGTCGCACATACACCCTCGTACATGTTCCTCGACGCTGAGGACATCCCCTAAGAGCAGGGGATTTCGTGACATTTCTGATTGGCTGTCTTGCGTTTCTAATAAGTTGTTTAATTGTTGGCATGCTGAATGATATACATAAGAGTTCGGTTTAGATCGATCCTAACCGAATCACTTTTTTTCTATCTCATATTTTTTATTTAATCCCCTTATTCCTGCTTACTCTCTTATTAAGCAGGAATAAGGGGATTAAATAAAAAAACTCAATTTTCAATTTTGACCTTGTGCTGTTATTTTTTATTAAAGATTAAATCGTTTCAACCCCTACAAGATCAACAATTCCATAAGCTTTTGCTTCTGTAGCTGACATAAAAACATCTCGTTCCAGATCCCGGGTTATCACCCAGGCGGGATTGCCCGTTCGTTGTACATAAACTTCTATGATTGCCTCGCGAAATTTTGCCAGTTCACCCACTTCCAGTAAAAATTCCCTTGTTTGTTGGGAATCCGGAATAAAAGAAGTACTCGGTTCATGCATCATTACCCTAGCGTGAGGGAATGCCATACGTTTGGTAATTGTTCCTCCGACCAGGAGAAAAGATCCCATTGAAGCGGCCAATCCTACGTTTATTGTATGCACATCGGGTGTCACATATTGTATAGCATCATAAATACCAACTCCGGGTATTACCCCTCCGCCGGGACAGTTTAGAAACAAATACTGATCTTTGGTGGGATCCTCTAGATTAAGAAATACCATAATGCCAATAATGTTATTTGAGATCTCGCTATCAATCTCTTCGCCTAAAAAAAGAAATCTTTGCCGATAAAGTCGGTTGATTAGGATACAAATTGATCCTTTAGGAGCCGTACAGGCATCTTTTGATGCATACGGTTCGATAAAAATTGTAAAAAAAATCAATGTGTAGATTTCGGGCATCCCTCGTTTTTGAGAGCGTTCCTTCTAACAAAGGAGCTTGTTCTTTCATTTTTACCATTAAAGAAAGATGGGCTCCTTTTTCTATTTTTTCTATAATATAGAAAAAATTTATTAATCTTATCGAATAAACTTTTCTTTTCCTTGATGTGCTTTTCATCAGGATTCAATCCAAATCATGATGTCATTTTCTTGTTCCTAAATGGGTTTCTTTCTTTTTGATTCAAAATTTTTAGGTTTCTGTTCTACTCCGAGTAAAGATCTGCCCGATTTTGATTTGCACATATAGAAGAAATCGCCCCAATACCACGTCTTTTTTTTTGCTACGATTTCTCCCTAATTCCTTTCATGTCGTCCGCCAAATATTTGACATATTTATGATTTTACGTATTTATGATTTTATTCGATTAATTAACAGTTTGAAATCGCTCCTGTTACTCATTTTTTTAATGAAAATTTTATGATATAGGCGGTAATCGCAGATATATTATCGCTTGCGCTTTTTCTAAACGGAGTCTGAATGCTTCATTTTATTGGTCCAACCAAGCCAACCATAAATCATTCTAATTGAAACTAGTAATCTGGATACCCCCAAAAATGGATCTATCATTGTACTTCGCGCTACAAATAATTGATAATTCAATTAATGGCGAAACAGAGGATATCTCGATCGGGGGAGAGAACGGGGTAATCCCATATGACCCAATATATTTGCCAAGTCGCACTATAAGTCAACCCAAGAACTAGTTTCATCGTCCGGACCTTGGAAAGGCACTTTTGGAATACCAAGAGGCATGAAAGGAAAAAGGATTCACCGCTTAATATAACTTTGATGTGGAAGCGTAACAAGAGGTTTACTGTATAATATTGGCTCATATACATAGAGTGAATAGAGTGAATAGAATAAGGCCAGAAATTAAAGTAAAGGAAGAAGAATGAATGAAAATGAAAGAAAATTTGCACGAATAGGTCCTTTAAATGATGAGATGGATTTGTTCATAGAAACTGGAATGAATCCCCCATTGCGTATTGATACTTATCGGGTATAAAATAGATCTGCTTCTCATTTTTGAATTCTTCCATTATTGCTAAAAGAATAGAGCAAATATTAATTCTTTCTCCGAAAAATCCTTCCAAAGGAGGGAGGCCCGTAGCATAGTCCAATGCAATAAAGTTACATAGTGTCTATTTTTCATTGATAAAGGGGTATTTCCATGGGTTTGCCTTGGTATCGTGTTCATACTGTTGTTTTGAATGATCCCGGCCGTTTACTTTCTGTTCATATAATGCATACAGCCCTGGTTGCTGGTTGGGCTGGTTCGATGGCTCTATATGAATTGGCAGTTTTTGATCCCTCTGACCCCGTTCTTGATCCAATGTGGAGACAAGGTATGTTCGTTATACCTTTCATGACCCGTTTAGGAATAACCAATTCGTGGGGCGGTTGGAATATTACAGGCGGGGCTATAACGAATCCGGGTTTTTGGAGTTACGAAGGTGTGGCCGCAGCACATATTGTCTTTTCTGGTCTTTGCTTCTTGGCAGCTATCTGGCATTGGGTGTATTGGGATCTAGAAGTTTTTTGTGATGAGCGCACAGGAAAACCTTCTTTGGATTTACCCAAGATCTTTGGAATTCATTTATTTCTCTCAGGAGTGGCTTGCTTTGGTTTTGGCGCATTTCATGTAACAGGATTGTTTGGTCCTGGAATATGGGTGTCCGATCCTTATGGACTAACTGGAAAGGTACAACCTGTAAGTCCAGCGTGGGGTGTGGAAGGTTTTGATCCTTTTGTTCCAGGAGGAATAGCCTCTCATCATATTGCAGCAGGCACATTGGGCATATTAGCGGGCTTATTCCATCTTAGTGTCCGTCCACCCCAACGTTTATACAAAGGATTACGCATGGGAAATATTGAAACTGTCCTTTCCAGTAGTATCGCTGCTGTCTTTTTTGCAGCTTTTGTTGTTGCTGGAACTATGTGGTATGGTTCAGCTACTACTCCCATCGAATTATTTGGTCCTACTCGTTATCAATGGGATCAGGGCTACTTCCAGCAAGAAATCTATCGAAGAGTTAGTGCTGGGCTAGCCGAAAATCAAAGTTTAGCAGAAGCTTGGTCTAAAATTCCTGAAAAGTTAGCTTTTTATGATTACATTGGAAATAATCCGGCAAAAGGAGGATTGTTCAGAGCGGGTTCAATGGACAATGGGGATGGAATTGCTGTTGGGTGGTTAGGACACCCTATCTTTAAAGATAAAGAAGGGCGCGAACTTTTTGTACGTCGTATGCCTACGTTTTTTGAAACATTTCCCGTTGTTTTGGTAGACGGAGACGGAATTGTTAGAGCCGATGTCCCTTTTAGAAGGGCCGAATCGAAGTATAGTGTCGAACAAGTAGGTGTAACTGTTGAGTTCTATGGTGGCGAACTCAATGGAGTGAGTTATAGCGATCCTGCTACTGTGAAAAAATATGCTAGACGTGCTCAATTGGGTGAAATTTTTGAATTAGATCGTGCTACTTTGAAATCCGACGGCGTTTTTCGTAGCAGTCCAAGGGGTTGGTTTACTTTTGGGCATGCTTCGTTTGCCCTGCTCTTCTTCTTTGGCCACATTTGGCATGGTGCTAGAACCCTGTTTAGAGATGTTTTTGCCGGTATTGATCCAGATTTGGATGTTCAAGTGGAATTTGGAGCATTCCAAAAAGTTGGAGATCCAACTACAAAAAGACAAGCAGTCTGATGCAAGATTGCTTTGTTATTTTTCGTTTCTATTTTTGACATAGGTTGTTGGAAAAATCTTGATTTAAATTCAATCGCTGCCTTTTCTTTGACTCTTGCTCTTTCTTTACCCGGGGGATGATCCCAAATAAACAGGTATGGAAGCTATAATTGTAAACCACGATCGAATTTATGGAAGCATTGGTTTATACATTCCTCTTAGTATCGACGTTAGGGATAATTTTTTTCGCTATCTTTTTTCGAGACCCGCCTAAAGTTCCAACTAAAAAACCGAAATGATTTTTCATTATCTCAATTGAAGTAATGAGCCCCCCAAGATTGGGGGGCTCATTACTTCAACTAGTCCCCGTGTTCCTCGAACGGATCTCTTAGTTGTTGAGAGGGTTGCCCAAAAGCAGTATATAAGGCGTACCCGGTAAAACTTACAAGTAAACCAGATATAGAGATGGCGACTAAGGTTGCTGTTTCCATTATTATATAACTTCAAGACCACGATGGATCTATGATAAGATCGTTTATTTACAACGGAATGGTATACAAAGTCAACAGATCTCACTGAATACAAAATAAGATTTATGGCTACACAAAGCGTTGAAAGTAGTTCTAGATCTGGTCCAAGACGAACTGTTGTAGGGGACTTTTTGAAACCACTGAATTCGGAATATGGTAAAGTTGCCCCTGGATGGGGAACGACTCCTTTGATGGGTGTTGCAATGGGTCTATTTGCGATATTTCTATCTATTCTTTTGGAGATTTATAATTCTTCTGTTTTACTGGATGGAATTAGAATGAATTAGATTCATAAGAACCACGAAATCCTAGCCTTGCAATCTATCAATCTAAAAAGCGAAACTTTTCGGTCTCAGATTTTTAGCCCAGTCTGTTTTGGTAGTTCGACCGTGAAATTTATTTGTTTCTGTAGTTCCGGAATATGAGTGTGTGACTTGTTATAATTGATCCTATTGATAGTACAGAAAATGAGTCTGTTGTCTTGATAGAGATAGTTTTACTCCGTCGGGATATTATCTGGAGCACGGAAAATATGAAATGGATAACGAAGTATTCGAACTATGATTCATACGTAATATTCAAACCTCGCAGCCGGATTCTAAACAAAATTCAAAGAAAGAGTTAAGGAGTTAGATTATAAATAGAAATCAAAAGTTTTTTCTTCTTTCAAACTCGCGTTTATGCTTATTTTGATTAAAGGACAAGCCTTTCTTTATATTTGTAGTTATTATATCCTATTTATTGAATAAGTGATGATTCAAAGGTTCTTACTCAAGGAATCTTTGGACTTAGTTTGAAGGTTTTAGTGAATCATCGTGGTTCTAGTATGAATCTGAGGTTTCAATTGATTCATAGGGTCTTAACAAGATAATTCCTATCAATAATAAATAAAAAAGAAAAGAAGAAATCCACATTCCATACAAATAAAAAGTCAAAGCAAAGAAAGAAAAAGAAAAGAGTAGGTAAATAGAAGATTCAAGAGGCCTCGAACGATCGACATAAAGACGAAAGTGCCGACTTGATTTTTTGGCATTATAACTCCAAAAAGAGTTCTCGGATTTTACTCTGATTTTTTATCTACGGATTAAGAGGTTAAAAACTTTTTTATTATATATCCGTTTCAGCTAGTATTTGGGTGTTTTTGTTTGAGCTGTACGAGATGAAATTCTCATATACGGTTCTTAGAGGGGGAGTCCTATTGGTTTACCTATCTCAATAAAGTCTATGATTGGTTTGAAGAACGCCTCGAGATTCAGGCAATTGCAGATGATATAACTAGTAAATATGTTCCTCCTCATGTTAACATTTTTTATTGTCTCGGAGGAATTACGCTTACTTGTTTTTTAGTACAAGTAGCTACAGGGTTTGCTATGACGTTTTACTACCGCCCGACGGTTACTGAGGCTTTTGCTTCTGTTCAATACATAATGACTGAAGCTAACTTTGGCTGGTTAATTCGATCAGTTCATCGATGGTCGGCAAGTATGATGGTCTTAATGACGATCCTGCATGTATTTCGTGTCTATCTCACCGGTGGTTTTAAAAAACCTCGCGAATTAACTTGGGTTACAGGTGTGGTTCTGGCTGTATTGACCGCATCCTTTGGTGTAACAGGTTATTCCTTACCTCGGGACCAAATTGGTTATTGGGCAGTCAAAATTGTAACAGGTGTGCCGGAAGCTATTCCGGTAATAGGATCGCCTTTGGTAGAGTTATTACGCGGAAGTGCTAGTGTGGGACAATCCACTTTGACCCGTTTTTATAGTTTACACACTTTTGTATTACCTCTTCTTACTGCCGTATTTATGTTAATGCATTTTCTAATGATACGTAAGCAAGGCATTTCTGGCCCTTTATAGAAAATATGGCCCATTTGAGATATTTGTAATCAATTAGTTATCTTAATTACTTGGGGGAGGAACAGCCAATAGTATTTCATTGCTACAAATATGGATTATTGAAAAAAAAAAATAAGACATGTATTTGGATATTTTCTTTCAACTCCACAAAAGTTTATTATTTATTTGACATGATATGAAAAGTTGAAGGAAATTCTCCGAAGATAAAATGGATTATGGGAGTGTGTGACTTGAACTATTGATTGAGCCGTGCAGAAATATGCCTTTATCTGCTACATTGGAATTCATAACCAAATGTGTCTTTGTTCCAACCACCGAGAGATCCCGAAGGATAGGCTGGTTCGCTTGAAGAGAATCTTTTCTATGATCAGACCCTGTAATGTCGTGCAGGAGCAGGCTCCGTAAGATCCAGTAGAATAAGTGATTTGGTATAATCAAAAATTTGTTTTGACTATTTTTACTTTCTTATTTAATAGTATGAAAGTGCATTCATTTCCTCTGCATCGATCCGATTTTTTATTTATTATTATACTATCGGAGTGAAACAAGAGATCTAAAGAAGAGCAAAGGTTAGACTATATTAGTAACAAGTAAATCCTTTGTATGTGAAAAAAAATTCTCGATATTCTTTGGAGAGAAAGGTCGATCGCAAGGGCTGAGACGGCCCAGAAAGCAACAACTTTGTACGCTTACTTGGGTATTGAGCATTTACCTGTAAGAATTGAATTCCTTTTTTTACATATAGAATCATTCAGATATGCGTGGATAACATATAAATCTTAAGATATAGATTTATTTTAGATGTATCCATTTGTATCCATTTTTATTTATTTGATTCGATTGAGTCTTGCTCGAGCCGGATGATGAAAACTTATCATGTCCGGTTCTTTCGGGGGATGGATCTATAAGAATTCACCTATCCCAATAACAAAGAAACCTGACTTGAACGATCCTGTATTAAGAGCTAAATTAGCTAAAGGTATGGGTCATAATTATTACGGGGAACCCGCATGGCCCAATGATCTTTTATATATATTTCCAGTAGTAATTCTCGGTACTATTGCTTGTAATGTAGGCTTGGCGGTTCTAGAACCCTCAATGATTGGTGAACCCGCGGATCCTTTTGCAACTCCTTTGGAAATATTACCGGAATGGTATTTCTTTCCCGTATTTCAAATACTTCGTACAGTACCTAACAAGTTATTGGGTGTTCTTTTAATGGTGTCAGTGCCCACAGGATTATTAACAGTACCCTTTTTGGAAAATGTTAATAAATTCCAAAATCCATTTCGTCGTCCAGTAGCGACAACCGTCTTTTTGATTGGTACCGGAGTGGCCCTGTGGTTGGGTATTGGAGCAACATTACCGATTGATAAATCCCTGACTTTAGGTCTTTTTTAAATTGATTCAATTGTAAAATATTCTGACGTGCGTATCTAGGGAGTAGTCACTTGTTAAAGTGAATTCTCCCTAGATCTATTTATTCAATTCTGGTGTTAATAGATGGATTGTGCTGAAGGTTCCAAATCATTTTATTTTTTTGGAAATCAAATTAGAAAAATTTGTCTACTTCTTTTCTAGAATGTCCAATATTTGTTTGACATCTTCTATACGAAAATGTTCAATTTTCATAAGTTCTTCTTGACTGTTATTCAACAGGTCAAATAATGTATGTATATTGGACTTTTTGAGACAATTATAGATCCTAGGAGGCAATTCTGATTGGTCAATAAAAATCGATTTCAATGCAAGTTCGTTTTTCTTTTTTCTTAGTTTAGCTAATCTATCATGAAAAAGAAAAAAGGGTAAAGTAACCCTGTGTTGATTGTTTTCTAAATTGAAGTTTTTTTCTTCTTCTGCATGTAAAAAAGGAATAAATAAATCAATCAAATTCCGGGAGGCTTCGCGGAGTGCTTCTTGAGGAGTTAAACTTCCGTTTGTCCATATTTCTAAAAAAAGTATCTCCTGCTTTTCATTACCGTTCCCATACGAATGAATACTATGATTCGCATTTCGAACGGGCATGAATACAGCATCTATAGGGTAACTTCCGTCGTTAAAGTTTTTGTTCGTTTTTATACCGTATCCTCTATGCCTCTCGATTTGTAATTCAATACACAAATCAATTGGTTCTGTTAGTCTAGCTATATGCTGTGTATGATCAACGATTTCCACGGAAGTCGGTAAGATGATATCTTGAGCAGTTACATACCCCGGACCCTTGGCACAAATAAGCGCTTTACGAGTTCCATACAGATTACTTCTCAATACAATTTCTTTCAAATTCATTAAAATTTCATGTACTGATTCTTGAATACCTACTATGGTAGAATATTCATGTGGTATTTTCTCAGATTTTGCGCGTGTAATACATGTTCCTTCTATTTCTCCAAGCAAAGCTCTTCGCATCGCAATGCCTATTGTGTCGGCTTGACCTTTCATAAGGGGAGCTAGAATAAAGCGTCCGTAAGAAAGACGCTTACTTTCTGTTCTTGATTCAACGCACTTCCACTTTAGTGTCTGAGTCGATACTTTTACTTTCTCTCGCACCATATAGTAATACTTATTATTTGATATTTGATTTTATTTGATAAGATGAATCCTTTATTCCTCTTGAAATCCCTTTACTCTTTCTATTTCTATACACGTCTTTTTTTTGGCGGTCTACAACCATTATGTGGCATTGGGGTTATATCCCGTACGAAATTTAATAGTATACCACTTCTACGAATAGCTCGTAAGGCTGCATCTCTTCCGAGACCGGGACCCTTTATCAGAACTTCCGCTCGTTGCATACCTTGATCCACTACTGCTCGAATAGCATTTCCTGCTGCGGTTTGAGCAGCAAAGGGCGTCCCTCTTCTTCTACCCTTGAATCCACAAGTGCCGGCGGAGGAACAAGAAATCACCCGACCCCGTACATCTGTAACAGTAACAATGGTGTTGTGGAAACTTGCTTGAACATGAATAACTCCCTTTGGTATTCTACGTGCACTTTTACGTGCACTACTGCGCCTATTCTTACGTGAACCAACTTTTAGTATGGGTTTTGCCATATTTTATCATTTCATAAGGATAAGTCAAAGATATATGGATATATCCATTTCATGTCAAAATAGATCCTCTATTTTGATTTGTTCATCGTTTTCTTTAAGATCGGTGAGTCTCTTTTAGGATAGAAGGACTATCCCTGTCTTTGTTTATGTCTCGGGTTGGAACAAATTACGGTAATTCGTCCTCTCCTACGGATTAGTCGACATTTTTTGCAAATTTTACGAACAGAAGCCCTTATTTTCATAATTCTTATTCCTTTTCCTTAATTTAATTCTAATTTAATTCTGAATTCACTTATTGGAAAAAAGTTTCTTGAAATTTTTGAACGTTGAACTGTATCCTCTGAAAGGAATATTGAAGTACCTAATCATTCGAATCCTTATTGTGGAGTCTACAAATTATACGCTCTCTGGTTGAATCATAAGGACTCATTTCCATTTTTGTTCTATCTCCTGGTAGTATACGTATAAAACTACGTTTGATCCTTCTTAGAGTACCTGAAAAGTATAGTCGAGAATCCGATCTTCATTATTTCAATAAAAATGAATCCCTTGAGTATACTAGTATTGAGAAGTGATTCAGTAATTAAACCTTCATGAACTTTTCTTTCATTTCAGGTAGAACCTTCTCGAAGTATTAACTAAGGTAAGATGGGAGGAGTTATATTAGATAACCCGGCCTTTTTTCTTTTTTTTCCAAAAAAAGAGGGAAGTTCTGGATACAATTCGGATATCAGACGGATTACCATATATAACACAAAATTTCTCCGCCGATTCCTTCTAGTCGGGCCTCTCGGTCTGTCATTATACCTCGAGAAGTTGAAAGAATTACAATCCCCATCCCGCCTAAAATTTTAGGAATTTGTTGATAGTTAGCATAGATTCGCAGGCCGGGTCGGCTGATTCTTTTTAAATTTAAAAAAGTTCTATATGTTCCTTTTCTATTTCTTCTATGTCGTAGGGTTAAAACCAAAAAGGATTTTTTGCCTTCCTGATGTTTTCTTACGTTTTCGATAAAACCTTCTCGTAAAAGTATTTTAGCAATGTTCTCGGTAATGTTAGTAGATACCAGTCGAACCCTTCCCCTTCGATTCATGTCAGCATTTCGTATAGAGGTTATTATGTCAGCAATAGTGTCCCCACCCATGGTAAACGAAAATTCGTGTTGCTCCCCAATTTTGTTATAATCAACATGTTTTTTTTGACTTATTTTATTATTTTTTTGACTTATTTTATTAAAGGTATATGCATGAGACACCGATCTACTAATTAATTTATGTCATTTAAACACTTAATTAAATAGTATAACTATATTGAGGTTTTGCCTTATAATATCTCAGGAGCCAATGAAACTATTTTAGTGAAATTTAACTGTCTCAATTCCTGGGCGATCGCACCAAAAATTCTAGTTCCTTTTGGATTTCCTTTTTGATCAATGATCACTGCAGCATTGTCATCATATCGTATTATGATGCCGTTGTCGCGTTTGAGTTCTTTACAAGTACGTACAATTACAGCTCTGACTATTTCTGATCTTCCTAGGGGTGCTTTTGGTACTGCTTCCTTGATCACAGCAACAATAACGTCACCAATACGAGCATATCGACGATGACTAGCTCCTATGATTCGAATACACATCAATTTTCTAGCCCCGCTGTTATCTGCCACATTCAAAAGGGTCTGAGGTTGAATCATTTTTTTTTGTAATCTGTTCTTTCAGTGCAACAAAGGACAAAGAAAAAAAAAAGAAATATTGTTTGTCAAAAAGAAAAAGAAACCTACAATTGTTTTTTTTATTCTTAAGACTTTTGCCCTATATTACGATTCTGAGATTCTGAAATAATGAATTGAGTTTTTATAGGCATTTTTGACGCCGCTATTGAAATAGCCCGTCGTGCTCGCTTTTCGGCTACTCCATCCATTTCATAAAGTATTCTACCAGGTTTAACGACAGCTACCCAATACTCGGGAGATCCTTTCCCCGAACCCATACGTGTTTCTGCGGTTCTTACTGTAACCGGTTTGTCTGGAAATACACGTACCCACAGTTTTCCACCGCGGCGTACATTTCGTGTCATTGCACGTCGTCCTGCTTCTATTTGTCTAGATGTAATCCAAGCGGGTTCAAGTGCTTGAAGAGCATATCTACCGAAACAAATACGGTTACCTCGAGAAGACATTCCTTTCATTCTTCCTCTATGTTGTTTACGGAATTTCGTTCTTTTCGGACTAAGCATAGCGGTTATATCAAATAATCCCTCCAATTTTTATTTAACCTTATAGAATTTAGAACTGTTCATTTTTTTTTTATTGAACATAAAACAAACAGAAAGCATTTGCCATTTTTTGTTCTATCCCTGAACAGAACATAAAGACAAGTAAGGTCTCTTCTTTATTCTTCGTCTATAAATATCCAAATTTTGATTCCTAAGACCCCATATATAGTTCGAACTGTATAGCAACAATAATCAATTTTCGCTCCAATAGTTTGGAGAGGAACCCTACCTTCTCTGATCCATTCGACGCGCGCGATTTCTTTTCCGTCGATACGACCCGCAATTTGTACTTGAATTCCTTTTGTAGCCGCTTGTTCAGCTAATTCAATAGCTTTTTTCATTGCTTTTCGAAAAGAAACTCTATTCTTTAATTGTCCGGCTATAAATTCTGCAAGAATATTAGGATTCCCGTAAGGATTTGCAATCCTTGTAATAGTAATGTTGAGTTGTCGGTTCATACAATTAAGTTCTTTTTTTATATTCATCTGTAATTCTTTGATTCTGCGTGAACCATCTTTAATTAATAATTTTGGAAATCCCATATAGATTATGATCTGAATTAGATCAATTCTTTTTTGAATCTCTATACGTGCAATTCCCTCCATACTCGAGGCTATTCTCATATTTTTTTGTACATAATTCTTGATACAGTCTCGTATTTTTTTATCTTCTTGTAGACCCTCGAAATAATTTTTTGGTTGTGCAAACCAAACAGAATGATGACTTTGATTTGTACCAAGTCTGAAACCAAGTGGATTTATTTTTTGTCCCATAACCCCCCATTACTATATGTATCATCATATGTGAAATTTTTATTCTTATTTCCAGTTTTTTTTAAGCGCATGGTGTTTTCTTCCTATTTTGTAGATAAAGATCTATCTCTCAATACGATAGTTATATGACAAGTTGGTCTTTTGATCAGATAACTTCGTCCTCTAGCTCGCGGTTT